CTTTTATTTCAAACAAATTGAAATGATTGAAGTTTTTTTATTTGGAATTGTGTTAGGCCTAATTCCGATTACTTTGGCCGGATTATTCGTAACCGCATATTTACAATACCGACGCGGCGATCAGTTGGACCTTTAATTGAATAACATCTTTTTTTTTGATTGATTGACCTCCTACTTATCCTTAATCTGCAGGAGGTCAAATTCGGGTTGCAGTTCAAGTTAGTCAAGTTTTTTTATTGTGATTCAACAAGACAAGAACAGAATCACGCTCTGTAGGATTTGAACCTACGACATCGGGTTTTGGAGACCCGCGTTCTACCGAACTGAACTAAGAGCGCCTTCCTTCTTACGACAGGAGATACGAATGTCGAGAAAGGGATTTTTTTTGTACCCCCAATGTTTGGATGCATAGTATCATAAAATAAGAAATTAAGTTTCTGTTTTCATCGGTCTCAATGACCCCTCGCTACTGTCCTTAGTAGAAGTAATAGGTAGGGATGACAGGATTTGAACCCGTGACATTTTGTACCCAAAACAAACGCGCTACCAAGCTGCGCTACATCCCTTTGCATTGTTGTACAGTGCCATTGTAAAGAATCCCTATCTTGTTTTCCACATCGTAATCCTCTATTTAGAGAGAATTTCTCTTGCTATTTCTTCTTTTTGGTCTCATATAGTCTGATATAATCATATAATAAAGAATTATCTAATACCTAATATATAAAGGAATGAATATTTATCTGCGATAGACCTTTTTTTCTGTTTTAAGGGCAGGCGGATCTCATCTACCGGATCATTGTATATATCCAGTTTGGTTGGGATTTCCCGTACAAATACAAAAGATCTTTAACTGGACATGCATCTGATAATATATGTATTACAATATACAATCAATAAAGTAAAGTAAAGAAGGAGATTTTTCAATGCGAGACATAAAAACATATCTTTCTACGGCACCTGTGCTAGCTACTCTATGGTTTGGGTCTTTGGCGGGCCTATTGATAGAGATCAATCGTTTATTCCCGGATGCGTTGACATTCCCCTTTTTTTCGTTCTAGTTATTGACATGGGAAGGGATCAAGAAGGCTCGAGATACAATTAATTAATTCTCTGTGACTAATCCCCCTTTTTCGGTTTTTTAGAATAGTAAATAAAGAGAAGGAATAAAAGTAGATTCAACTTTGTCGAAACAGAGGTCCAGGATAGAATAATTAATAGAGGTAGGAAGGAAATAGAAATGTGGGTCGAGGAAAGACTGCTCTAGATCCTACAAGATTATAAATGAAATATTGGGATTAAGAAGAATTGTAGAAATAATTGTATTACTTAATTTATTTTAATACTTTAATGAAATTTTTTATGAAACGCGTTTCATAATTGAATTGGATTTCGAGTTAGCAACTTCATCTTCTATTTATTTTTCCTTTCTTTCTTCTTCACTTCGGTTCGAATTCAAGATAGAAGAATTGAGTCAATCCAAAATCTAAAGGAGATTCATGGCTAAAGGTAAAGATGTCAGAGTAGTAGTTATTTTGGAATGTACCGGTTGTGTCCGAAATGGTTTGAATAAAGAATCGCGGGGCATTTTCAGATATACTACTCAAAAGAATCGACACAATACACCTAGTCGATTGGAGTTGAAAAAATTCTGCCCTTATTGTTACAAACATACCATTCATGGGGAGATAAAGAAATAAATCGAGCGGAACGTGTGTGCCACTCTTCCAGGTAAGAGGAAGAAATTACATATATACAAATACAGACCTATTTCGGTCGTATCCGGAATGAAGAAATAGGATTTTAGAGATAAGGAATAAACCATGGATAAATCCAAGCGTCCCTTTCGTAAATCCAAACGATCTTTTCGTAGGCGTTTGCCCCCAATTGGATCGGGGGATCGAATTCATTATAGAAATATGAGTTTAATTAGTCAATTTATTAGTGAACAAGGAAAAATATTATCTAGGCGAGTGAATAGGTTGACTTTGAAACAACAACGATTAATTACTATTGCTATAAAACAAGCTCGTATTTTATCTTCGTTACCTTTTCTTAATAACGAGAAACAATTTGAGAGAGCCGAGTCTATCCCTCGAACTAGTGGTCCTAGAACCAGAAATAAATAAGCCTACTTTTCAATCGAATCAAAACTGTAATTGGAACTCAGGTTGATGCTTTGTTCGAAAAAGCGGAGAGATTGCCGCGTCATAATAATAATAAAAAAAAAGAATGGGAGAAGAAGAAAATTTTTTTATTGAAGGGTGCTCGTTCATTCCTATTATTTATCTTATCATATTCATTTCTACTCTACCCTCCCGGAGTTCATTCTCCGGGGAACTCTCTTAAAGCACTCTGTCAAATTCCTTCCAATCTCCTTATTTGAGGATCTCATTGGAAATTGTGTCAAGACAATTCCTGTTTGATATAGCTATTTGTGCAAGTATTTTACGATTAAGAAGCAACTGCTTCTTGTACAGATCACATATAAGTTTACTATAACTATAGGATACTCTACTCTCGCGAGTTACTGCATTTATCCGAATGATCCACAAACGACGAAACTCTCTCTTTCGTCTGCCTCTATCCCGATGAGTGGAAACCAAAGCTCTCATTTTCTGTTGAGTAATCGTTCGAGTAAGTCTTGAATGAGCTCCTCGAAAGGTTGATGCAAATAAACGAATTTTTGTTCTACGTCTTCGAGCTATATATCCTCGTCTAACTCTGGTCATTGAATCAAATGAAACCTTGATGAATAACTAATTGATTTATTCTCTTTCAGTCATTCTTTTCCCCTCTCCTGGTTTATTAATAACAAAACGGATTCTTCCGATGTATAAAAGAAAAATTCCAATGGCTTTTGCTACTCTAACTTTCCCAACCACGATTTTTTATTTCTTTTCGGCATTTTACCAAAATTTAGTATAAAATAAATAGTAAATGGATAAATAGTGGCTTCCGTCGTTTCTATGGTTACTTCTTAAACGGTGAGGCCCTCTCTATACACCGGAGCCCCTTTCCTCATTTAATCAATGGTATTGTTAACTTGTACAGTTCACATTCTTTGGCTCTACCCATGAATTATCCAGTAATAGGTCTTTTCACAATGAGATCTATCCATACAGTGACGGTATTTAATTATGAAAGTTGAATAGGTAGCTGACCCTGTTAGTCCGTTATTGCAAGAGTAGGAGCATAATCTTTGTGTTTTTAAAATAGAATTTCCCCGCTTAATAGATAACCATTTGCTACCAATGGGGAGTTGCTTTTCATCTCAAATTGAGGCGATTGGATTTGCACCAATGGAAACCATAAATTCCTTACACAATAGAAGAACGAAAGATCTTTCTTTTTAGATAGTGAATGGAGTTTTTCCATTCTATCCTATTCATTGGCACGGATCATCAATGCGATAAAAATCGTCTGATTTGTTGATCTGAACGAGTCGCACATACACCCTAGTACATGTTCCTCTACGCTGAGGACATCCTCGAAGAGCGGGGGATTTCGTGACATTTCTGATTGGCTGTCTTGTGTTTCTAATAAGTTGTTTAATAGTTGGCATGCTGAATCATATAAAAAAGGGCTGGTTTAGATCAATCCTAACCAGAGAATTCAGAATTTACTTCTATTTATTAGATTCCCGGGGGAATATAATAAGATAAAGGATCAAGTAATGGTTCATTCAATTTATGATTCGATTCGAAAATGGAGAATCAAAGATTTTTCCCGGTATTTTCGACCGCTACAAGATCAACAATGCCGTGATTTTGGGCTTCTGCTGCTGACATAAAAACATCCCTTTCCATGTCTTCGGATACAATCCATAAAGGATTACCCGTTCTTTGTACATAAACCCTTGTGAGGATTTCGCGGAGCTTCAGTAGTTCTTCCGCTTCCAGGATAAATTCTCCCGCGGGTGCCTCATAAAAAGCACTAGCAGGTTGGTGGATCATAACCCTGATGATATAACATAATAAACAACCCCTCTATCTCGCATGATTGGGCGAGGAAAAGGGATAAAAATAAGAGGAAGAAAAAAAGATAGAATTGAATAACCGTACTGGCATCCTTTGTGCATTGCATACGGCTCTGCAATAGAATTTTTTCTCTTCTTTCATCGAAGAAAGAAAGGGACAAGAAGAATTCATCAGACCCTGATTCTTGAATGATCTATTTACCATCCTTCCTTTCGGAGTAGTCAAAAATACTATGATGGTTCCGTTGCTTTATATAATTATCTCGTCTGTGATTCAGCAATCCCAAAGTTTCTTTCTGATCCGATCAAATAAAATAAAAAGAAAAATAAGGAAAAATGATCTTTTTTTTTTTTCATTTTCACACTCTTTCATCACATAAATATTGGAAGGAAAGAGACTTCTGGCGTGGAAGCAAAAAGGTTTGTGACGCTGAAATGGACCCGATATATAAAATAAAATCGGAATACCTTTGTTTCATACTACTATCTCGATACATAATCTTATGAAAAAAAAAAAGAATAGTTTGCTCATATCGAGCTTGAAATGCCATGCTATTATTACTCCGTTATTTTATTTCCCCATGGAAAAGGCATAGTTTTCTTTATTTTCTCTCAAAAAAAAAACTCATTGGCGCCAAGCGTGAGGGAATGCTAAACGTTTGGTAATTTCTCCTCCGACCAGGATGAAAGATCCCATTGAAGCGGCTAATCCCAAGCATACTGTGTGCACATCGGGTGGCACAAATTGCATAGTATCGTAAATAGCTATTCCAGGGATTACCCATCCGCCGGGAGAGTTTATAAACAAATACAGATCCTTGGTATCATCCTCTATACTGAGATATACCATGAGACCAACAAGTTGATTCGAGATCTCGTTATCAACTTCTTGGCCTAAAAAAAGTAACCTTTCTCGATGAAGTCGGTTGATTAGGACAAAATTGTATCCCTTAGGAACCATACACGCACCTTTGGGTGCATACGGTTCACAAAATCTAAATTGAGAAAAAAATCAATATGTCGATTCCAGCCCTATTTCTTTTTCTTAACAGGTTTTTTCTTCCATTTTTCAAGAAACATGAGTTTTGACTTGCTTACTCATAAAAAAGAATTTATTGAACTTATCAAACTAACCCCTCATTGATATATTGTTTCATCGAGATCCAAATCACGATGTCATTTTCTTGTTCCCAAACGGGCCTCTTCCACTTTTTTAGGTTTATGCTCTACTCCGGGTAAAGATCCGCCCGAATCTTATTTGTACATACAGGACAAATGATCTCAGTACCACTTCTTTTTGCTACGACTTTTTTTTTCATTTCTTTCTACTGCACTTCGTCAAATAGTAAATATTCGATGGATTCATTATTCCATTGATTGGAAGTGAGCGCTCGTATAGTATAAAAAAAAAGAATTATTTATGATAGGACAGTAATCGTACATAGATTACCAATTTGGTATTTTCTGAACGGAGCCTGTATACTTCATTTTATTGGTCAAGCCAACCATAAATTTTTTCATTATCGATACTATTAATGAATCCCCCAACCCAATAAATAAATGGATCGAATTGCGCTTCACGCTTCGAATTATTGATGGTTCAATCAATCTTTCTTGGGCGAAACAGAGGATATCTCGATCGGGGAAGATAACGGGGAAATCCCATATGACCCAATATGTCTGACAAGTCGCACTATACGTCAATCCAAACTGCTTCTTCCTCTCCAGGAGTCCGAAAAGGTACTTTTGGAACACCAATGGGCATTAAATGAAAGAACAAAAAAAGAAAAAAAAAGAAGGGAAAATAAGTACCCCATTTCGCTTTGATGTGGAAACGTAAGAAAGAATAGATTTATTGTCTTCAAGGAAGATGGAATAAAGGAAAATTCTTACAAACGGATCATCCGAATGATGAACAAATATAAATACATTCGCTCACAAAAAAGAGAACAACTCCCCCATTGCGTATTGGTACTTATTGGGTATAGAATAGATCTGTTTATCTTTGTTCCTACGAATAGAATTGTTCAATTATTCCTAAAGGAATGGCATAAAAAAAACCCTTGTTTCGAGATAATCCGATGAAAAGGCAAGGTCCATAGCATAGTTATTTCCAATGTGATAAAGTTACATAGTGTCTATTTTTTTTTTTTGATAAAGGGGTATTTCCATGGGTTTGCCTTGGTATCGTGTTCATACCGTCGTATTGAATGATCCCGGTCGGTTGCTTTCTGTCCATATAATGCATACAGCTCTAGTTTCTGGTTGGGCCGGTTCGATGGCCTTGTACGAATTAGCAGTTTTTGATCCTTCTGACCCCGTTCTTGACCCAATGTGGAGACAGGGTATGTTTGTTATACCCTTCATGACTCGTTTAGGAATAACCAATTCATGGGGAGGTTGGAGTATTACAGGAGGAACTATATCGAATCCGGGTATTTGGAGTTACGAAGGTGTGGCCGGGGCACATATTGTGTTTTCTGGTTTGTGCTTCTTAGCGGCTATCTGGCATTGGGTGTATTGGGACCTAGAAATATTCTGTGATGAACGTACGGGAAAACCCTCTTTGGATTTGCCAAAGATCTTTGGAATTCATTTATTTCTCTCAGGGGTGGCTTGCTTTGGGTTTGGCGCATTTCATGTAACAGGTTTGTATGGTCCCGGAATATGGGTTTCCGATCCTTATGGGCTAACCGGAAAAGTACAACCTGTAAACCCAGCGTGGGGTGCGGAGGGTTTTGACCCTTTTGTTCCCGGGGGGATAGCCTCTCATCATATTGCAGCGGGTACATTGGGCATACTGGCGGGTCTATTCCATCTTAGCGTCCGCCCACCTCAACGTCTATACAAAGGATTACGTATGGGCAATATTGAAACTGTCCTTTCCAGTAGTATCGCCGCTGTTTTTTTTGCAGCTTTCGTTGTTGCGGGGACTATGTGGTATGGTTCAGCAACCACTCCGATCGAATTATTTGGTCCCACTCGTTATCAGTGGGATCAAGGATACTTCCAGCAAGAAATATATCGAAGAGTTGGCGCTGGGCTAGCCGAAAATCTGAGTTTATCGGAAGCTTGGTCCAAAATTCCCGAAAAATTAGCTTTTTATGATTACATCGGTAATAATCCGGCGAAAGGCGGATTATTCAGAGCGGGTTCAATGGACAACGGGGATGGAATAGCTGTTGGTTGGTTAGGGCACCCTATTTTTAGAGATAAAGAGGGGCATGAGCTTTTTGTACGCCGTATGCCCACATTTTTTGAAACATTTCCTGTAGTTTTGGTAGACGGAGACGGAATTGTGAGAGCCGATGTTCCTTTTAGACGGGCAGAATCGAAGTATAGTGTCGAACAAGTGGGTGTAACTGTTGAGTTCTATGGTGGTGAACTCAATGGAGTCAGCTATAGCGATCCTGTTACTGTGAAAAAATATGCTAGACGTGCCCAATTGGGGGAAATTTTTGAATTAGATCGCGCTACTTTGAAATCTGATGGTGTTTTTCGGAGCAGTCCAAGGGGTTGGTTCACTTTTGGGCATGCTACATTTGCTTTGCTCTTCTTTTTCGGGCACATTTGGCATGGCGCGAGAACCTTGTTCAGGGATGTTTTTGCTGGTATTGACCCGGATTTGGATGCTCAAGTGGAATTTGGAACATTCCAAAAGCTTGGAGATCCGACTACAAGAAGACAAGTAGTCTGATACAACATTGCTCCGGTATTTTTTGCTCCTATATATATATTTATTTGACATAAGATACCGTAAAAATCTTGATTTTAATCATCGCCTTTTCTTTGCTCTTGTCCTTTCTTTCTATGGGAAATGCTCTCAAATGAACAGTTGCGGAAGCTATAATTGTAAACCACGATCGAATCTATGGAAGCATTGGTTTATACATTCCTGTTAGTCTCGACTTTAGGGATCATTTTTTTCGCTATATTTTTTCGAGAACCACCAAAGGTTCCGACTAAAAAGACGAAATGATTTTTCATTATCTTAATTGAAGTAATGAGTCCCCCATCATATGGGGGACTCATTACTTCAATCAGTCCCCGTGTTCCTCGAAAGGATCTCTTAATTGTTGAGAGGGTTGCCCAAAAGCGGTATATAAGGCGTACCCTGTAAAGCTTACAAGTGAACCAGATATGGAGATGGCGACTAAGGTTGCTGTTTCCATTATTAGAGAATTTTAAGACCACGATGGATCTATGCTACGATAAGATTGTTTATTTACAACGGAATAGTATACAAAGTCAACAGATCTCAACCAATGAAATAGTATTTATGGCTACACAAACCGTTGAGGGTAGTTCTAGATCTGCGCCAAGACGAACTATTGTAGGGGATTTATTGAAACCTTTGAATTCGGAATATGGTAAAGTGGCTCCCGGATGGGGAACCACGCCGTTAATGGGGGTCGCAATGGCTCTATTTGCTATATTCCTATGTATTATTTTGGAGATTTATAATTCTTCCGTTTTACTGGATGGAATTTCCATGAATTAGGTCCATAATAATTATGAAGTCCCAGTTTTTCAATTAAAAATGAATCACATAGGACTCGGGCTTGTAGTCCATTCTGGTAGTTTGACCGTGGAATTCTGTTGTTTCGGTTTTCCGGAATATGAGTGTGTGACTTGTTATAATTGATCCTTTTGATAGTACAGATAATGGGTCTGTCATCTCAATCGAGACGGTTCTGCCTCGTCGGATATTCCTCTTAGTATCTGGAGCACGAAATCGAATCTATTCCATAGATCAAGAAATATTGGAACTATGATTCATACCAACTATTCAGACCTCGCGACCGGACTTGCAAAAATTTTCAAACAAAAAGGATTTGATAAATTGAACGAATTTTCTTCCTTCCGAATCATGCTTATTTTGACCGAAGTACAAATCCTTGTCTGGATTTTTCGTCATTACATGCAATCCTTCTATTGAATAAGTGATGATCAAATAGTTCTTACTCATAGAACCTTTGGTCTTTGTTTTGTTTGGAATTTTATTGAATCATCGTGGTTCTAGTATGAATCTGAGGTTTCCATTGATTCATAGGATCTCAACAAGGGAATCCCTATCAAAATGGTAAAAAAATATGCAAAAGAACAAACCAAATAATAATAAATAGGGAAATAGAAGATTCAAGAGGCCCGTAACGATCAACCTAAAGACGGATGAGCCGACTTGAGATTTTGGCATTATCATCACAACAAATAAAAAATTTCGAATTTTTTTCCTTCATATCTTCGAATCAAACGGATAAGAAGTTTCGGATTTTCTATTACATATCATTGTCATTGGATGTTTCTGCTTGAGCCGTACGAGATGAAATTCTCATATACGGTTCTACGGGGGGTTTCGTGGTTTACCTATCTCAATAAAGTATATGATTGGTTCGAGGAGCGTCTCGAGATTCAGGCGATTGCAGATGATATAACTAGTAAATATGTTCCTCCTCATGTCAACATATTTTATTGTCTAGGGGGGATTACACTTACTTGTTTTTTAGTACAAGTAGCTACGGGTTTTGCTATGACTTTTTACTATCGCCCGACCGTTACAGAGGCTTTTGCCTCTGTTCAATACATAATGACTGAAGCCAACTTTGGTTGGTTAATCCGATCAGTTCATCGATGGTCGGCGAGTATGATGGTCCTAATGATGATCTTACATGTATTTCGTGTATATCTCACAGGCGGATTTAAAAAACCCCGTGAATTGACTTGGATTACTGGCGTGGTTTTGGCTGTATTGACTGCATCGTTTGGTGTAACTGGTTATTCTTTACCTCGGGACCAAATTGGTTATTGGGCAGTAAAAATCGTGACAGGCGTGCCTGAAGCTATTCCTGTAATAGGATCGCCTTTAGTAGAGCTATTACGTGGCAGTGCTAGTGTGGGTCAATCCACGTTAACCCGTTTTTATAGTTTACACACTTTTGTATTACCTCTTCTTACTGCCGTATTTATGTTAATGCATTTTTCAATGATACGTAAGCAAGGTATTTCTGGTCCTTTATAGAGAAG